GAGTACTAACTCCCATTTCTTATTTATTATTGAATTAACCGATCAACTTGCTTTGTTATCGAACATTTCTTTTTGATTTCAAAAATTTTCCGGAAAAAATTTGAATCTATTTTTATATGCGAATCAATCCTACTACTTCTGGTCCTGAGGTTTCTGCGCTTGAAAAAAAAAATCTGGGACGTATCGCCCAAATAATTGGTCCGGTACTAGATGTAGCTTTTCCCCCAGGTAAGATGCCTAATATTTACAACGCTCTGATAGTTAAGGGTCGAGATACTGTTGGTCAACAAATTAATGTGACTTGTGAAGTACAGCAATTATTAGGAAATAATCGAATTAGAGCTGTAGCTATGAGTGCGACAGAAGGTCTAATGAGAGGAATGGAAGTGATTGACACAGGAGCTGCCCTAAGTGTTCCAGTAGGTGGAGCAACTCTAGGACGAATTTTCAACGTGCTTGGAGAGCCCATTGATAATTTAGGTCCTGTAGATACTCGCACAACATCTCCCATTCATAGATCTGCGCCTGCCTTTATACAATTAGATACAAAATTAGCCATTTTTGAAACAGGAATAAAAGTAGTAGATCTTTTAGCTCCTTATCGTCGTGGAGGAAAAATAGGACTTTTCGGTGGAGCTGGAGTGGGTAAAACGGTACTGATTATGGAATTGATCAATAACATTGCCAAAGCTCATGGAGGTGTATCTGTATTTGGCGGAGTAGGTGAACGTACTCGTGAGGGAAATGATCTTTATATGGAAATGAAAGAATCTGGAGTAATTAATGAACAAAATATTGCAGAATCAAAAGTAGCTCTAGTATATGGTCAAATGAATGAACCGCCCGGAGCTCGTATGAGAGTTGGTTTAACTGCCCTGACTATGGCGGAATATTTTCGAGATGTCAATGAACAAGATGTACTTCTATTTATCGACAATATCTTTCGCTTCGTCCAAGCAGGATCTGAAGTATCTGCCTTATTGGGTCGAATGCCTTCTGCTGTGGGTTATCAACCCACTCTTAGTACTGAAATGGGTTCTTTACAAGAAAGAATCACTTCTACCAAAGAGGGGTCCATAACTTCTATTCAAGCAGTTTATGTACCCGCAGACGATTTAACCGATCCTGCGCCTGCTACGACATTTGCACATTTAGATGCTACTACTGTACTATCAAGAGGATTAGCGGCCAAAGGTATCTATCCAGCAGTAGATCCTTTAGATTCAACCTCAACTATGCTCCAACCTCGAATCGTTGGTGAAGAACATTATGAGACTGCGCAAAGAGTTAAACAAACTTTACAACGTTACAAAGAACTTCAAGACATTATAGCTATCCTTGGCTTGGACGAATTATCCGAAGAAGATCGCTTAACCGTAGCAAGAGCACGAAAAATTGAGCGTTTCTTATCACAACCTTTTTTCGTAGCAGAAGTTTTTACCGGTTCGCCGGGGAAATATGTTAGTCTAGCAGAAACAATTAGAGGGTTTAAATTGATTCTTTCTGGAGAATTAGATGGTCTTCCTGAACAAGCCTTTTATTTGGTAGGTAATATCGATGAAGCTACTGCGAAAGCTACGAACTTAGAAATGGAGAGCAATTTGAAGAAATGACTTTAAATCTTTGTGTACTGACCCCCAATCGAATTGTTTGGGATTCGGAAGTGAAGGAAATCATTTTATCTACTAATAGCGGACAAATTGGAGTATTACCAAATCATGCGCCTATTGCCACAGCCGTAGATATAGGTATTTTGAGAATACGTCTTCTTAAAGACCAATGGTTAACGATGGCTCTGATGGGCGGTTTTGCTAGAATAAACAATAATGAGATCACTGTTTTAGTAAATGATGCGGAAAAGGGTAGTGACATTGATCCACAAGAAGCACAGCAAACTCTTGAAATAGCAGAAGCTAATTTGAATAAGGCGGAAGGCAAGAGACAAACAATTGAGGCAAATCTAGCTCTTAGACGAGCTAGGACACGAGTAGAGGCTATCAATGTGTAATCATAACAAGTTGATGCGTCCGAATATCGGAATAACTAAAAAATGGAAAATGAAACAGTAAGAAAAGATAGAAAAAAATAAAAAGATGAGTAGAAAAACTTATTAGATACCAGAGTGAATGGTATCTAATAAGTTCTAACTATATTTTACCTACTATTGGATTTGAACCAATGACTCCCGCCGTATGAAAGCAATACTCTAACCACTGAGTTAAGTAGGTCATTTATCAACCCCCCCCCCAAAAAAAAAAAAAGGATGGTACCTATCTATCAGATCAATTGATTATAAATGTAATATTACTTAGAAGCAATACCAACGCAATATCCATTCAAGGGATTGGATCGTGTAATTTTCATCTTGACAAGAAATTATCTACATACTATGATAAAATATGTATCAAAAGCACAAGGGCTATAGCTCAGTTAGGTAGAGCACCTCGTTTACACGAGCGCCAATGTTTTTTTCAGAGGAGTTTCATCTTGTAATCAAAAG